GATATCTACATTAGATTTTTTAGCATTAAAAAGTGCTAAAAATTTTTAGTTGGGTTTAATAGGCTAATATTTGGGGGGTTTTGGGTGATGCGGTGTGCAATGTGCATGTATATATATACAACGCGGATGGCTAACTCATATCTCAACTTAGTAGCACGCACGTTCTCGAACCTTCCTTTGGTTTCGGGGTTTGACAAGGATAACAGGATTTGCTGAGCGTAGGGGGTAGGGGGGTTTGTCGCGCAAAAACCAAAAGGGGGGGCATATATATAAGGATAAGTTGAAGAATAGATGAATATGTTATGCACTTGAGTTATTAATATGTAATTCTTAAGTTATGTCATTTAATATTTAACCTAGTTTAATTAGAGCAAGGAATTGCTCAACCTTATATTATTATTGAGCCTGCACTCTGAAATGCAAGATGAAAGGAAACCTAAAAAAGAGAACCCTATGCATATAAAAGAACGCCCGGCATGTTGGGTAACGAGGAGTATGTAATTACACCATTAATCAGATGCCAGTATAATTATCCGAGGGTGGGATTATAACAGTTATGTACCTGAAATAGGAACCAGATACCAGGAATAGTTCACAGTGTGCGACCCCCACATTTTGTGTCCCTGATTCTATCATGCATGATATGCCTTAATTTAAACCAGTTGGTGGTCTCTTACTACATTAATCTGTTTAAAATAAACCTTAGTTGATTATTTCAAGGAAAAATTTGAGTGCCAAGTTTAGGGGAAATATCTATTTCCCAGGTTAAAATAAATTATTTCTGAGTTTTAATAAAATGGTTAATGCACGTTTTAGACGTTAGTACTTGCTTTGGGGTTAAAATAAATGAATGGTGATAATACATAAGTATGTACTTAATACATTATGTAATATATTACATATTATGTACTAAGTCATACATGTCACTATCAGAAGATAGTTTAATTTAGAATTCTGGCTTTGGGAGCCAGGGGTGGGAGTTAAAATCTCTCTTTTCTGGGCGCTAGGGAGGAATTTAACCTCCGATCTTCGGATTACAAGACCGATGCTTTTAGACTAAGCTACTAGGGCAAGCTCATTTTAATGCTTTGTTTTCCAGTCATCCTGCTAATGGGACAAGAATTAGGAAAAGTGCAAAGTATAGGGTTGATGCAATTTGTCCAATGATAATGTATGGGTGTTCTACAGGTATGCCTCCAATTCATGTTAAGATTAATACGTCTGCCACAAGGGTTCAAAATAAGAGTTGGGTGAGGGGGCGGAATGTAAGTCCTCGTTGTTTAGAGGTGTGTAAGATTGGGACTACTATTAGGACTAAAATAGAGAATAATAATGCGAGGACACCTCCTAATTTATTAGGAATAGATCGTAAGATGGCATAGGCAAATAAGAAGTATCATTCTGGTTTAATATGTGGTGGGGTAACTATGGGGTTTGCGGGTGTAAAGTTGTCTGGGTCCCCTAACAGATTTGGGGCAAATAGTGCTAATGATGTAAGTCCTAATAATATTAATACGAACCCCAGGAGATCTTTGTATGAGAAGTAGGGGTGGAATGAGATTTTATCTGCGTCGGAGTTTAGGCCAACTGGGTTGTTTGATCCTGTCTCGTGAAGAAATAGTAGGTGAAGAATGGTTGCGGCGGCGATAATAAATGGCAGTAGGAAGTGGAATGCGAAAAATCGTGTTAGGGTTGCGTTATCTACTGAGAAGCCACCTCAAATTCATTGAACTAGTATATCTCCTATGTAGGGAACTGCTGATAGGAGGTTTGTGATTACTGTGGCGCCTCAAAAGGATATTTGCCCTCATGGGAGAACATATCCGACGAAGGCTGTTATTATAACTAATAGAAGTAAAACAACTCCAATATTTCAGGTTTCTTTGTAGAGGTAAGATCCATAATATAGGCCTCGGGCAATATGTATATAAATGCAGATGAAAAAGAATGATGCTCCGTTAGCGTGTAGGTTTCGAATTAGTCAGCCATAGTTTACATCTCGGCAGATGTGGGCTACTGAAGAGAATGCGGTTGAGATGTCCGAGGTATAGTGTATAGCTAGAAATAATCCTGTTAGGATTTGTACAATTAAACAGAGTCCTAATAGAGACCCGAAGTTTCATCAAATTGAAATATTGGAGGGTGTTGGTAGGTCAACTAGTGCGTCATTAGCGATTTTTATTAAGGGGTGGGTTTTTCGTAGGCTTGCCATTAGTTCTTGTAGTTGAACTACAACGGTGGTTCTTCAAGTCATTGGTCTCGGTTAAAATCCGAGCAAGAATTATGACCTATTTTATGTTTATGTTATTAGTGGCTTTGATTGTGGGGTTAATTGCTGTTGCTTCCAACCCGACTCCTTATTTTGCTGCTTTAGGATTGGTGGTAGCAGCGGGGGTTGGGTGTGGGGTTTTGGTTGGATGTGGGGGGTCTTTTTTATCTTTAGTTCTTTTTTTAATTTATCTTGGGGGCATGCTTGTAGTATTTGCATATTCAGCGGCTTTAGCAGCTGAGCCCTTTCCTGAAGCTTGGGGAAGTCGGTCTGTTGCTGGTTATGTAGTAATTTATTTATTAGGGGTTATCTTAATGGCTGGGATGTTTTCAGGGGGGTGGTATGAGGGTTCTTGAGTTATTATTGATGGTTTAAAAGAATTTTCCATATTGCGGGGGGATGTGAGTGGTGTGGCTGTTATATATTCTTTTGGTGGGGTTATATTAGTTATTTGTGCTTGGGTGTTGCTTTTAACATTACTTGTGGTGTTGGAGTTAACGCGCGGTTTAAGTCGTGGTACTCTTCGAGCAGTTTAGATGAGGATTAGAAGGATGGCCAGGATCAGGGTAAGTAAGAATATAGTTAAGTATGTTTTAATTATACCACGTTGGATATCATTTATAAATTTTGATATTATTATTTGGGTAAGAGTAAGTCCTTTTGGGCCAGAGAGTTCAAATCAGGTTTGATCGAGTTTAGTGGCGGTTTTTTGTCCTAGAGTGAGGTTAAGTTTTGGGAGCATACGGTGGATTATTGCGGGGAAATAACCTAGTATGTTTGAGAAGTTGTGTGGTGGAATTATAGGGGTAGTTTTCACTTGTTTGTTGGTTATAGCTGCAAGTTCCATGGCTACTAATAACCCTATGATAGTAACTACAAGAGCTGCTACTTTTAAGGTTATAGATATGGTTATGACTGGGGTTTTTGATGGTAGGAAGTTGGATGTAATTACAAGTCCTGCAACAATGCTTCCTCAGGCTAGTCGTTTAATGGGATTAATCACTAGAGGGTTGTTTTCGTTGATGGGGGATAGAGGCAGGAAGCGGGGGGAGCCCATGGTTACGAAGAAAACAACCCGGAAGCTATAAACTGCAGTGAAGGATGTAGCAATAAGTGTAAGAGCTAGGGCTCAGGCGTTGAGATATGAGGTGTTTAGGGCTTCAATAATAGCATCTTTTGAGAAGAATCCGGCCAGGAAGGGGGTGCCCGTGAGTGCTAAGCTACCAATTGTCAGATAAGTTGATGTGGCGGGTATTAGTTTGTGCAGGCCCCCCATTTTTCGAATGTCTTGTTCATCGTTGAGGCTGTGAATAATTGACCCTGAGCAGAGGAACAGTATGGCTTTGAAGAAGGCGTGTGTGCAAATGTGGAGGAATGCTAGTTGTGGTTGATTAAGTCCGATTGTAACTATTATCAGGCCTAGTTGACTAGATGTTGAGAAAGCTACAATTTTCTTGATATCATTTTGGGTCAGGGCACAGGTGGCTGTAAATAGTGTAGTTAGGGCCCCCAGGCATAGGCAGAGTGTTAGAGCGGTCTTGTTGTTTTCTATAAGGGGGTGAAGGCGAATAAGTAGAAAAATTCCGGCAACAACTATAGTGCTAGAGTGCAGTAAGGCAGATACTGGTGTGGGGCCTTCTATGGCAGATGGGAGTCAGGGGTGTAGGCCAAATTGGGCCGACTTTCCTGTTGCTGCAAGAATAAGTCCTATTAGTGGAATCGTTGTGTCAAAATTTTTCGAGAGAAAAAAGATTTGTTGAATCTCTCAGGAGTTAAGGTTTATTGCGAATCAAGCTATGCTTAAAATAAGTCCGATATCTCCAACCCGATTATAGATAACGGCTTGAAGAGCTGCTGTGTTAGCGTCTGCCCGCCCATACCACCAGCCGATTAGTAGGAAGGATATGATTCCTACGCCCTCTCAGCCAATAAATAGCTGAAATATGTTGTTAGCAGTAACAAGAGTAATTATGGCCACCAAAAACAGTAGGAGATATTTAAAGAATCGGGCCATGTTTGGGTCGGAGTGCATGTATCATAGTGCAAACTCTAAAATTGACCAGGTGACGTAAAGGGCAATGGGGATGAAGATAAGGGAGTAGTGATCAAATTTAAAGCTAATGTTTGTGTCAAATACGTGTGTATTTATTCAGTGTCAGTTTGTGGTGATACTTTCCACTCCTTGGTCAAGGAAAATTATAAGTGGAATAAGGCTAATGTAGAATGCGGTGCTAACAGCGGTTTTTACACTTGTGTTGGCTCATTCCGAGTCTTTTGATTTTGGGTTAAGTGTTGTGAGTAACGGGATGATAAGAATTGTAGTAACTAGCATAAGTGAAGAGGATAAAATTAATGTCGTTGAGTTCATAGCTTCCACTTGGATTTGCACCAAGAGTTTTTGGTTCCTAAGACCAATGGATAGACTGTTATCCTTCAGAAGCGTGAGGAAGCCGCGGACTTTAACCGCGGTGCATAAGGATTAGCAGTACTTATTGATTTCTGTCCTTCCTTGGTGAGTAAGGGGATTTTAACTCCTGTCTTTAGAATCACAATCTAATATTTTAGTTAAACTATACTCACTAGTAGCACCAACCTCATATAAGTTCTGGCTTTGTTACAAGTAGGATAACTGGGATGAGGTGTAGAGCTATGAGTAGGTGCTCTCGGGTGTGAAAGGGCGGGAGTTTTATAATGTGGTTTGGTGTTGGACCTCGTTGGGATATCAGAAATATATAAAGGGAGTAACCCGCTGTAATTAGTGTTCCTGCTCCGGTAAGTGCGATGGTTCATGGAGATCAGTTAAAAAGGGTTGTAATGATTATAAGTTCCCCCATTAGGTTAGGTAGAGGGGGTAGTGCTAGATTAGCTAGATTAGCGATGAACCATCATACTGCTGTTAATGGGAAAATTATTTGAAGCCCGCGAGCAAGAATTATGGTTCGGCTGTGAGTTCGTTCATAGGCTGTGTTGGCTAGGCAAAATAGTATTGATGATACCAGCCCGTGTGCAATTATTAGAATAATTGCACCAGAGAATCCTCAGGGGGTTTGAATTAAAATACCGCCTGCTACAAGTCCTATATGGCTAACTGATGAGTAGGCAATTAATGATTTTAGGTCTGTTTGCCGTAAGCAGATTGACCCTGTCATAATAATTCCCCAGAGTGCTAAAATAATAAATGGATAAACTAATTCTTTTGACAGGGGGTCTAGCATAATTATTATTCGTATTATTCCGTATCCGCCTAGCTTCAATAGTACTGCTGCTAGTACTATAGACCCTGCGACGGGGGCTTCTACATGTGCTTTGGGGAGTCACAGATGGACACCATATAGTGGTATTTTTACTAAAAATGCGATTAGACAGCCGGCTCACCAGAGCTTATGGCCCCAGGTGTCCAGTAGAAGAGGTTGTGAATATTGAATAATTAGTATAGATAAGGTTCCTGTAGATTGCTGGAGTAGGAGTAGTGCAATTAAAAGTGGCAGGGAGCCTGCTAGTGTGTAGAACAAGAAGTAAGTTCCTGCATTCAATCGCTCGGCCTGGTTTCCTCACCGAGTAATAATGATTAGGGTTGGAATAAGTGTGGCTTCAAATATAATATAAAATATAATAATTTCTGTGGCTCCAAATGCTATAATTAGGAAAGTTTGCAGTGACGTGAGCAGCGTAATATAAAGACGTTGTCGGTTGATGGGTTCTGGGTTAATGTGGTTTTGACTGGCTAAAATTATTAAGGGCAGTAATCAGCAGGTTAAAACTAAGAGGGGGGTTGATAATGGGTCGGTGGCTAAATATGTGTTGGATGTAGTTCATCCGGTTTCCGATGTTCATTTTAATCATGTGAGGCTAATTAGGGCAATTGAGAGGCTGTGCGCAGTTGTAGTTGTTCATAATCATTTTGGGGAAACGAGTCAAATTGTTGGAAATATTATAATTGTGGGGATTAATACTTTTAACATTGTAAGAGATTAAGGTTTTGTAGGCGGTCGGTTCCGTGGGTGCGGGCTGTGGCTACCAGGAGTGCGAGGCCAGTGCTTGCTTCACAGGCGGAAAATGCTAATAGAAGCATTGGGGCTGTTGAGAAGCTTGTAGATTCAAATTGTAGGGCCCACAGGGCTAATGCAATGAACAGGGACAGCATCATTCCTTCTAAACATAGGAGTGCAGAGAGGAGGTGAGTACGGTGAAATGCTAATCCTATTAGTCCTAAAATAAATGCTGAACTAAAGCTAAAGTGTACTGGTGTCATAAGGGGGTTGTGGACTTTAACCACAATTTTCTGAGCCGAAATCAGAGGTCTTTTTTGGACTAACCCCCTATTCAGCCCACTCTAAGCCGCCCTGGGTTCACTCATAGATTAATCCAAGGGTTAAGAGGATGAGAACTGCGGTTGCTCAAAAAAATGTTTCAGTGGGGTTGTGGAGTTGGTCTCCCCAGGGTAGAGGAAGGAGGAGGGCAATTTCTAAATCAAATAGGAGAAATAGAATAGCGACCAGAAAGAATCGGATGGAGAAGGGTAAACGTGCAGATCCTAATGGGTCAAATCCGCATTCATATGGTGAGAGTTTCTCTGCGTCCGGGTTTATTTGTGGTAATCAAAAAGACACAATTGCTAGGACTGAGGACAGAGTTATAGTAATAATAAGAATGGTTGTAATTAAGTTCATTATCTTTCCCTGGGGTTTAACCAAGACTAAATGATTGGAAGTCACTTGTACTAATTTAAATACTAGAAAGATATGAGCCTCATCAGTAGATAGATACGTAGAGGAATAGTCAAACTACGTCAACAAAGTGTCAGTATCAGGCAGCGGCTTCGAAGCCGAAGTGGTGTTCGGATGTAAAATGGTATTGGATTTGGCGAAGGAGGCAAACAGCCAGGAATGTTGAGCCAATAATTACGTGTAGTCCATGAAATCCTGTGGCTACGAAGAATGTGGAGCCGTATACTCCGTCTGCAATTGTGAAAGGTGCTTCATAATACTCTATGGCTTGCAGGGCAGTGAAGTATAGCCCTAGAATAATTGTAAGTGTTAAGGACTGGATGGCTTGTTTACGTTCACCCTCTATAATGCTGTGATGGGCCCATGTGACTGTAACTCCGGATGCTAGTAGTACTGCTGTATTAAGGAGGGGTACTTCAAATGGGTCTAGTGTAGTAATTCCTGTTGGTGGTCAACATCCGCCTAGTTCAGGGGTTGGTGCCAAGCTTGAGTGGTAGAAGGCTCAAAAGAATCCAAGAAAAAAGAATACTTCTGAAGTAATAAATAAAATTATTCCGTAACGCAGACCTTTTTGTACTGGGGGTGTGTGGTGTCCTTGGAAGGTTCCTTCTCGGACAATATCACGTCATCATTGGAATATTGTAAGGAGTAGAAGAATTAGTCCAAGGATTATTAGTGTTGTTGAGTGGAAGTGAAACCAGATAGCTAGGCCGGATGTTATTAATAGAGCACCGACGGCTCCGGTTAGGGGTCATGGGCTAGGATCAACCATATGATATGCATGTGCTTGGTGTGCCATTAGACGTTTTCTTGTAGGTAGAGGCTTAGTAAGAGAACAAAGACATAAGCCTGAATTATTGCAACTGCCACTTCTAGGAGTGTGAGGAGGAAGAGTACAGCGGCTGTCAGGATTGCTACTGCTGGCATTATTGGTAATAGTACAAATACTGCTGTGGCAATAAGTTGAATTAAGAGGTGGCCAGCAGTTAAGTTGGCAGTAAGTCGAACCCCAAGGGCCAAAGGACGAATAAAGAGGCTAATTGTCTCGATGATAATTAATACAGGAATTAGGGGTACTGGGGTGCCTTCTGGTAGAAGGTGTCCAAGAGCCACTGTTGGTTGATTACGTATACCAATAATTACGGTAGCGAGTCATAATGGTACGGCAAGTCCTATATTTAGAGATAGCTGTGTTGTAGGTGTAAAGGTGTACGGCAGGAGGCCTAACATATTAATGGTTACGAGGAATACTATTAAGGAGGCAAATAATAGGGCTCATTTATGGCCCCCTAAATTCAAGGGTATAAGTAATTGGTTAGTAAATCGGTTAATGAATCATGTTTGGAGGGTAATAAGTCGGTTGTTTATTCATCGAGAGGGTGGAGTAGGAAATAGGCCTCAGGGTAGTATAATTGCGATAGCAATAAGTGGAACCCCTAGAAAAGATGGGCTTGCGAATTGGTCAAAAAAGCTTGTTATCATGGTCAGTCTCAGGATTCAGTTTTGTGTTTTTCTTCGTTTATAGGGGTAGGTTCGTTAGGTGTTGTGTGGCTTAAAACTTTAGTTGGGATAATGGTAAGGAAAATAATTCATGAAAACACTAGAATAGCAAATCAGGGATTAGGGTTAAGTTGGGGCATTTCACTAGAGGTGGTCGGTATCACCAAACTTTGGCTTAAAAGGCAACGCTTTAATCCATAATTAGCTTTCTAGTGAGGCGTCTTGTAGTATCAGCGAGGATCAGCTTTCAAAGTGTTCTAGTGGGACGGCTTCAACTACAATTGGTATAAAGCTGTGATTAGCGCCGCAGATTTCAGAACACTGTCCATAGAACACACCTGGGCGTGAGGCAATAAAAGCAGTTTGGTTTAGTCGTCCAGGTACTGCATCTATTTTTACACCTAAAGATGGAACAGCTCAGGAGTGAAGAACATCTTCAGCAGATACTAGTACACGGATTGGTGATTCTATGGGGACTACTATTCGATGGTCGGTTTCTAGTAGTCGAAATTGGCCGGCTAGAAGGTCTTGGGTTGGGACCATGTAGGAGTCAAAGCCTAGATCTTCATAGTCTGTATATTCGTAGCTTCAGTATCATTGATGTCCTATGGCTTTAATTGTTAGGTGGGGGTCATTAATTTCGTCTATAAGATAAAGAATTCGAAGGGAGGGTAGGGCAATTAAGACTAGAATTACAGCTGGTAGAACGGTTCATACAATTTCGATTTCTTGGGAGTCTAGAATATACTTGTTGGTGAGCTTAGTTGAAACTATTGCAATAATAATATAAAGTACTAGGGTGCTAATTAAGAATACAATTATTAGAGCATGGTCATGAAAATGTAGAAGCTCTTCTATAACGGGTGATGCCGCGTCTTGGAATCCTAGTTGTGTGGGATGTGCCATTAAGCCAGAGGCTTAAGACATACAGGGATTTAACCCTGCAATTTCACCCTGACAAGGTGATGTAATTTGCATTTTACTAATGTCTTTAGAAGAAAGTGACAGAGTGGTTATGTGACTGGCTAGAAACCAGTATATGGGGGTTCAATTCCTTCCTTTCTCGTTAGTTTGATTGAACTCGCACGAATGCTGGTTCCTCAAATGTGTGGTAGGGTGGAGGGCAGCCGTGAAGCCATTCTACATTTGTAGTGGTTATTTCTACTGAGGACACTTCCCGTTTGGCGGCGAAGGCTTCTCACAGAATAAATAGGAATATAATTACTGCAACTAAGGAAATGAGTGATCCAATAGAGGATACTGTATTTCATAAGGCATATGCGTCTGGGTAGTCAGAGTATCGCCGAGGTATTCCGGCTAGGCCTAGGAAGTGCTGGGGGAAGAATGTTAGGTTAACACCAATAAATATTACGCCGAAGTGGATTTTTGTTCAGGTATCATTAAGAGTATATCCTGAGAATAATGGGAATCAATGTACGAAGGCTGCTATAATAGCAAACACGGCACCTATTGATAGGACATAGTGGAAGTGTGCGACTACATAATATGTGTCGTGGAGAACAATATCTAATGATGAGTTGGCTAATACAATTCCTGTTAGCCCCCCGACTGTAAAAAGGAAGATGAATCCCAGGGCTCATAGTATTGGAGTGTCTCATTTGATAGAGCCCCCGTGTAGTGTGGCAAGTCAACTAAATACTTTTACTCCTGTGGGAATGGCAATAATTATTGTTGCGGATGTGAAGTATGCTCGGGTGTCCACATCTATTCCGACGGTAAATATGTGGTGGGCTCAGACGATAAAGCCAAGGAGGCCAATAGCCATTATAGCCCATACTATTCCTATATAGCCGAATGGTTCTTTTTTGCCGGCGTAGTACGCTACAACATGGGAAATGATGCCAAATCCTGGTAAAATGAGGATGTAAACTTCTGGGTGACCAAAGAATCAGAATAGGTGTTGGTATAAAATTGGGTCTCCACCCCCGGCGGGGTCAAAGAATGTGGTATTAAGGTTTCGATCTGTAAGAAGCATTGTAATTCCAGCAGCCAAGACGGGCAGTGATAGTAAAAGAAGCACGGCTGTTACAAGTACCGCTCACACAAATAGGGGTGTTTGATATTGAGAGATGGCTGGGGGTTTCATATTAATTGTAGTTGTGATGAAATTAATTGCCCCTAGAATTGATGACACACCTGCCAAATGGAGTGAAAAGATTGTTAAATCTACAGATGCCCCTGCGTGTGCAAGGTTGCCTGCAAGTGGGGGGTAGACTGTTCACCCTGTTCCGGCTCCAGCCTCAACACCAGAAGAGGCTAAGAGTAGAAGAAATGATGGCGGGAGAAGTCAGAAGCTTATGTTGTTTATTCGAGGGAATGCTATATCTGGAGCTCCAATTATTAGTGGCACAAGTCAGTTTCCAAACCCCCCAATTAGAATTGGCATTACTATAAAGAAAATTATTACAAAGGCGTGGGCAGTGACGATGACATTATAAATTTGGTCATCACCTAGGAGTGATCCTGGTTGGCTAAGCTCAGCTCGAATTAGAAGGCTTAAAGCAGTGCCAACTATTCCGGCTCAGGCACCAAATACAAGATAAAGGGTACCAATGTCTTTGTGGTTTGTAGAAAAGAATCAGCGCGTAATTGCCACAGGTAGGGTAGCCGAGTGTTTAGGCGGCGGGTTGTAGCCCCGAAGACAGAGGTTTAAGTCCTCTCCTTACCACAAGCCCTGTGGTGAAGAAACATGTTGGATTGCAAATCCAAAGACGTAGAGTAATACTCTACCGGGGCTTTCCCGCCTTACTAGGCTAACGGCGGGAAAGTAGATGGATGCTCGCTGGTTTGAGCGCTTAGCTGTTAACTAAGAGTTTGTAGGATCGAGGCCTTCCCATCTAGTAAGGCCTTAGTTTAATAAAAACATTTGATTTGCAATTAGAAAATGCAAGATAAAGTCTTGTAGGTCTTAATCAGGGACTAGAAGATTTTCACTTCTGCTTAGAGCTTTGAAGGCTCTTGGTCTGGTACTATCCTAAGTCCCTTAGGTGGCTAATATTAAAATAGCCGGGGTTACTGGTAGAAGGCCAAGTGCAATTGTGGTGGAGATGGCTAGTGGTAAGGAGGTCTGGGTTGTACATATTCGTCAAGGGGTGGTTGAGTTAATTGTATTAGGGGAGATAGTAAGTGTTATTGCATAACATAGTCGAAGGTAAAAGTATAGGCTTAATAGGGCGGCAAGGGCTATAATTGTGGCGGTGATGGGGAGGTTCTGTTTTGTAAGCTCTTGAAGAATTAGTCATTTTGGTATAAACCCTGTTAGTGGGGGAAGGCCCCCTAGTGATAGTAGAACTAGTGCTGTGGTTGCTGTTAGGGCCGGGCTGTTTGATCATGTCATTGCTAGGGTGTTAATTTTTGTGGCAGATGATGTTTTTAGGGTGAGGAAGGCTGCTGAAGTTATGAAAATATAGGTTCCTAATGCCAGGATTGTAAGTTGGGGGGCATATTGGAGAACAATCATTATTCAGCCCATGTGTGCAATAGAGGAGTAGGCCAAGATTTTCCGTAGTTGTGTTTGGTTCAGTCCTCCTCATCCCCCGGCTAGCGTGGATATAAGCCCTAGCAGGGTCAATAAAAGTGGATCAACAGTTTGGGCTGTTTGGATAATAAGGGCTAATGGGGCCAGTTTTTGTCAGGTTGAAAGAATTAGGCCTGTCAATAGATCTAGTCCTTGTAATACTTCTGGTAATCAAAAGTGTATTGGTGCTAATCCAATTTTGAGTGCTAAAGCAGTCATAACTATTGCACTGGCAACTGGGTTTGATATATTATTTATATCCCATTCTCCGGAGATTCAGGCATTTGTTGTGCTTGCAAACAAAATTATTGCTGCTGCGGTGGCCTGGGTTAAGAAATATTTTGTAGTGGCTTCTACTGCTCGGGGGTGATGGTGTTGTGCTATCAGGGGGACGATTGCTAGGGTATTAATTTCTAGTCCTATTCAGGCTAGTAGTCAGTGGGAGCTAGCGAAAGTAAGAGTGGTCCCCAATCCTAGGCTGGATAGTAAAATTATTAGTACGTAGGGGTTCATTGATGGAGGAGGGACTTTAACCGTCATGTTCGGGGTATGGGCCCGAAAGCTTAATTAGCTGACCCCATCTTAGAAAGTGGTGTAGAGGAAGCACTAAGAGTTTTGATCTCTTGGGCATGGGTTCGACCCCCTTCTTTCTAAGAACTGAGGGGATTTTAGCCCCTATTGGCCACTCTATCAAAGTGGTCCCTAGGCATTCGGGCACAGTTCCGAGCTATAGTTGTGGGGGAAGTCCTGCTAGTGAAATTGGCAGAGCAATGTGTCATAATACAAGGGCAAGAGTAAGAGGGAGGAAATTTTTTCAGACAAGGTGTATGAGTTGGTCATATCGGAATCGTGGATAGGAGGCTCGTACTCATAGGAAAACAACTGATAGCAGAGCAGCTTTGACCATTAAATTAATAGTTGTTAGTTCTGGTATATTAGGGAAGTGAGATGCTCCTAAGAAGAGTACGGCTGATAGTGTATTTATTAATAAAATGTTGGCGTACTCGGCCAGGAAAAATAGGGCAAAGGGGCCTCCTGCATATTCTACATTGAAACCTGATACTAGTTCTGACTCCCCTTCTGTTAGGTCAAATGGTGCTCGGTTTGTTTCGGCTAGGGTTGAGATATATCATATTGCAGCTAGAGGTCAGGCAGGGGCTAGTAGTCAGATGCTTTCTTGGGTTATGTTAAATGTTTGGAGGGTATATCCTCCTGAGAAAATAATTACTGAGAGAAGAATTAACCCCAAACTGACTTCATATGAAATTGTTTGAGCTACTGCCCGGAGGGCTCCAATTAGTGCGTATTTTGAGTTTGATGCTCACCCTGATCCTAGAATTGAATACACTGCAAGGCTTGATAGGGCTAAGATAAATAAGATTCCTAGATTTAGGTCGATGACTGGGTAGGGTATAGGCATTGGTGCTCATAGTGTTATGGCTAGGGTTAATGCGAGAATTGGGGTTGCTAAAAATAAAAATGGAGAGGATGTTGAAGGTCGTACGGGTTCTTTAATAAATAGTTTTACACCATCAGCAATAGGTTGTAGTAACCCGTAGGGTCCAACCACATTAGGTCCTTTACGCAGTTGCATATATCCCAGGACTTTTCGTTCTAGTAAGGTGAGAAAGGCTACTGCTAAGAGAATTGGGACGATATAGGCTAGGGGATTAATTAGGTGATTTATTAGAGTGTTTAGCATAACTGGGGAGAGGATTTGAACCTCTGGTGTAAAGGGCTTAGGCCTTTCGCAATTTACCATGCTCTGCCACCCCAATATGCCTTTATTTTGGGCGGCAGGGGTTAAGCCCTCCCTTTGTTTAATTTATTTGTTTTCATCAATTAGGGGCGGGGCGTGCTTTAAGTATAGGCCCCTCTTTTCCGATCCTTTCGTACTAGGGAAAGTAGCATTACAGATAGAAACTGACCTGGATTGCTCCGGTCTGAACTCAGATCACGTAGGACTTTAATCGTTGAACAAACGAACCCTTAATAGCGGCTGCACCATTAGGATGTCCTGATCCAACATCGAGGTCGTAAACCCCCTCGTCGATATGGACTCTGGGAGAGGATTGCGCTGTTATCCCTAGGGTAACTTGGTTCGTTGATCGGCTGTAGGGCCGGATCATTATTGGTCAGATGTTCTGCGGCTTAGAGGTGTTTCTCTTGGTTTTAGGTTCAAGACCCATTCCACTCGGAGGCTGGTTTTTCCTCCGCGGTCGCCCCAACCGAAGGTAAAATCTTAGGTTTCACTAAGTTTTTGCTTTTTATTGAGTTGTTTGACGTGATTAAGTTTGTACCTTAAGCTCCAAAGGGTCTTCTCGTCTTGTAGTAGTATACCCGCTTCTGCACGGATAGATCAATTTCACTGACTGGAGGGGGGAGACAGTTAAGCCCTCGTTTAGCCATTCATACAGGTCTCTATTTAAAAGACAAGTGATTGCGCTACCTTTGCACGGTCAAAATACCGCGGCCGTTGAACTCATAGTCACTGGGCAGGCTGGACCTCCTATACTTAATCTAGTTGCAGGAGGCGATGTTTTTGGTAAACAGGCGAGGCTTGTGTTTGCCGAGTTCCTTTCCCCTTCTTTTAGTCTTTCCTTTAATTATAACACTCCAGTGTGGGGTAAACGATAGTTAGTTGTGAGGTTTTCTTGGTTTTTTTATTTATCACATTGCCCTCTTTGGTTGGGTTCGTTAATTTCCAGTGGTTTGTCCGATCTGGTTTACACTTGTGTTGCGGAGAAGATCGTATCTTCTTGTTACTCATTTTAGCATAATTTCTTCCATGGGGGCATGGAATAGCCTGATATTATTAGGGGAATAAGATTTTTTATCAGTATAATAAACTTCGGTCTGTTTAAGCTTTAACGCTTTCTAATTAGATGGCTGCTTTTAGGCCCACTAGAACAGGTTGTTTTAAATATTATGATCTTTATCCTTCTGTTAAGGTTGTATCCTTTGTTAAAGGGGCTGTACCCCCTTTAACTAACTCTTATATGTTTCCCTTCAGATAGCCTTATAGGTAAATGTTTTGGTTTGGGGATATATAGGGCTGAACTTCTATCCATTTCTCAGGCAACCAGCTATCACCAGGTTCGGTAGGTCTGTCACTTCTACCCGGAGCTCTTCCCACTCTTTTGCCACAGAGACGGGTTAGCCCTAAGTTATATAGGCTGTCTCGGGGTAGCTCACCTGGTTTCGGGGCTTCAAACTAAAGGTCTCTTTGCTTGGGGGTACTGGCTAAATCATGATGCAAAAGGTACAAGATTTAATCTTTGTTTTTTAGTGCTTATATGGATTGTTTCATTTCTCTTTCAGCTTTCCCTTGCGGTACTTTTTCTATTGCTCTAAGTTGAACCTTTTCTGTCTCCCATACTAAGGTAAAAAAATGGTTTAATTTTTGGCGTTAATTTATGTTTTATTATAAATATTGCTGGTTTAAATTAATAGTTAGGCTAGCTGTTTGGCTCAGGGTGATCCAATTTGCATGGATGTCTTCTCGGTGTAAGTGAGATGCTTAACTAACTCAGCCACGCCCTGGGTTTAATCCAAGTGCACCTTCCGGTACACTTACCATGTTACGACTTGCCTCCCCTTGTCGGTGCTTTGGTGTTAAAAATCTTTATTGCGTGTTGACAGGGGAGAGTGACGGGCGGTGTGTACGCGCCTTAGAGCCGGGTTCAAAAGGACACTCTGTTTCCTTTTTACTTCTAAATCCTCCTTCAAGCACTATTTCATGTTGCATATTCGTAGTGTTCTGAATAATAGAAAATGTAGCCCATTTCTTTCCACTTCGTGCGCTACACCTCGACCTGACGTTTTGGGCTGTGCCCATTTTGCTTACTTTTATTTCCTTCACAGGGTAAGCTGGCGACGGCGGTATATAGGCTGGGATGGCTAGAAGTGGTGAGGTTTAACGGGGGTTATCGGTTCTAGAACAGGCTCCTCTAGGGGGGTCTAAGGCACCGTCAGGTCCTTTGGGTTTTAAGCTAATGCTCGTAGTACCCTGGCGGACATCTAGTTGTAGTAGAATATCTGGGTTTATGGCTGAGCATAGTGGGGTATCTAATCCCAGTTTGTTTCTCAGCTTTCGTGGGGTCGGGTGAATTTTATTAAAGCTACTTTCGTTTAATCGGGCTTCGGACACCTAGAAGCGTATGACGGCCAAGGGGCCATTCGGCTTTATTTGTTTTACTCTCCTTAACCACCCTTTACGCCGTGATATTATCAACTAGGGTCTCTCGTTTAACCGCGGTGGCTGGCACGAGTTTTACCGACCCTGTTAACCCTGACTGAGTCAAGTTTTCACTCATGGCTCAATGTCTATCACTGCTGAATTCCCTTGGGGGTGTGGCTTGGCTAGGCGTCTTGGGCTAAAAGTTTGTGCCTGATGCCCGCTCCTTGTCCCCGGGTAGGGGATTGAGGGCATACTCACGGGGGTGCGGATACTTGCATGTGTAAGTCGGGCTAAAGCTGATAATAAGGTCAGGACCATGCCTTTGTGCATGCGGAGCTTTTTAGGGCTCATCTTAACATCTTCAGTGTTATGCTTTGCATTAAGCTACGCTAGC